CTCCAAAAAAACACCCCTCTTTTTTCTTGGTCCACCACTTGATTCGATTAGAAATTAGAGAATTAAGTAGAGACGTAATAAATAGAAATCTCAAAAAAAGTTCTGGTACACCTCAAAAAAGAAACTAAGACTAGAAATATTTGACGAACAGAATCAAGAATCAGTCTTATTTCGACACAAGAACGGGGTGTAGAAACTTCCTTTTCTTGTGTCGAAGACTAGAAAGACGAAGAACCTCTCCTAGAATTATTTGTTCCCCTCATTTTCCCTGCAATTTCTCGCTTACTTATGTCTAGTATCTAGCCATCAAAAACTCTTGATATTGATGCATTTTCGGACATTTAAATCTTTGAATAGTAAGATAGTCGCACCGCCAGTCTTCTTCACAATCTACATACTAGGATTAGGAATGCGGTAGAAGGACTTCCTGTCATCTCATAGAAAAAGGATAAACAAGCTACGGTCTTTTTAGCATTTCATTTTTTTCAGCGCTAAGGGATAAAATGAGTTTGAGTCTTTTTACTAACTTGATGTTGAAAAATGAGCGAGTCTAGAAATTCATTTCGGACAATTGAACCTTCTCGAACTGCTTCTTTTTAAGAACCAAAAAGATTTGTGCCAAAATAACAGCGGCGAAGAAGAGCAACAGGCCTCGGACACGGAATAGATCTTGAAGTACAATTTCTGCATCTCCTTGACCAAATCCACCCACATTAGGGTTACTCGTCAACGGTTGATCCAATTTGATAGATTCGCCTTCTGAAACGAGAAGTTCCGGCCCTGGGGGGATAATATCAACCACTAGACGTCCATCCGATGCATCCGTTATGGATACTTCGTATCCCCCCTTTTCTTTTCGTATGATTTTACTTACTATACCAGCTGCTGTAGCATTATAAACTGTATTGTTACTCTTGCTCCCGTCGGGATAAATCTGACCTCTTCCCCTGTTTCCGCCGACATATATAGGATATTTTAAGAAGTGACTCTCTTTCTTAGTAGCGGGGTCTGGAGAAAGAATAGGAAAGGTGATTTCACTATAGTTCTGACCGGGAACAGGGCCTATGACAAGAATATTTTTTTTATTGGGGTGATAGCTCTGAAAAGACAGATTGCCTACCTTTTCTTTCATCTCGGGGGAAATACGATTGGGAGGGGCTAATTCAAACCCCTCCGGTAAAATAAGAACAGCCCCGACATTCAAAGTGCCCTTTTTACCATTAGCAAGAACCTGTTTCAGTTGCATATCATAAGGAATTCGAACAACTGCCTCAAATACAGTATCGGGAAGTACCGCTTGTGGAACCTCAATATCCACAGGCTTATTAGCTAAATGACAATTGGCGCATACAATACGCCCGGTCGCTTCGCGCGGATTTTCATAACCCTGCTGGGCAAAAATGGGATAGGCACTTGAAATAGATGTCCGAGTTAGCATATATAGCATGAGCGATACGGAAATGGATCGAGTAATCCGTTCCTTTAGCCAAGAAAAAGTATTTCTAGTTTGCATGGTCCAATCATTGATACGGAAAATTTCTACAATAAATTGAGTAGGTTACTAATCGAGTTTCCTATCCACGATTCTGCTATTGACTGGAATATTGTTATGGGAATAAAATATAGGATCAATCCCCCGGGTTCATCAAAATGGAAAAAGTACGGACAATTTGCAATGCTTTCCTTATGTACAACTAGAAAGTAAAAAACATTCGACTTCGATGAATTTCATATTCATAGATCATTTTTCACTTATTGAATGATAAATCACTACAAGTGACGGAGATAGACGATTTAAATAATAGAAAACCCAATATTTAAAAATGCTATCGAGAATGACTGGAAGAATACAAACAAGACAAGATATAATTTGATCATTATGAACAAATCCAAAATCTTTGTAGACAGAGCTAATTAGTAGTTCCCAACCACGGGTCGAATGAAATCCGAGACATAAATCGGCTAATAAAAGAATAGAAAGCGCTTTTGTTGTGTCACTTAAGTTATATAGGAATTCCTGAGTCCACGAGTTAAGAATCCCAAGTTCTTTATTACCCAAAATAGAATAACCACTTAGAATAAGGAAAGAGATTAAATTTGTCGATAAGTACAAAATCGTATGAATACGATCCTCGTTGTGCATCTTGATTAATTGGATTGTTTCGTTCTGGATTCCTAGACGAAGGTTTTGGAGAGGTGTTTCCGCGTATTCCTTGATCATTTCGTCCAAGAGGAGCAGTTCGTCTAATTCTATGAATTTTTCGAGAATACTCTTTTCTTCAATCTTGTTCAAAAAAGTTTCGGATTGCGCAGTATTCCACCAATTAGTAACCCAAGATTCTAGACTTTTATTAAATAAGAGACAAATAGACCGGGGCAAAAAGACTATAGATGCAAGATATAAAAGAGGAGTGAATGCTTTCGTTTTTGCCATTTTTTCATCTATGAATTGTTAATGAACCCCTTCAGTCGTCGACTCGAAGCCCTCTAATATTTTGCTTACACACGAGTTCTATTCCAAGGTATCGAACCGAGGAATCTATTCAATCTTTTTCAATCTTTTTCTTTGTGCGTTAGGCCTTCGAGAAAGAGTACAGAAATTGACTTAAGAAGCTACTTTGAATTCGAATGAATAAAGAATCCAAAAAATTTTCTTTTTCGATATATCAACTCAATTGGGTATAAAGTATCTCCCTTCGAGGCGTACCTGAAAGAACAACTTTAAGGAATGAATATGATTCATATTTTGAGACAAAAGAACTCCCTTTCTATTATTCTAGAAAAATTCAAATATTTCGAAAAATTTCACTGACTCTCAGGCGTCAGGGAGCGAATAATTGAGGGAAGTTTCTGAAGAATCTTGTGATGATCAAAAATGAGTAGCAAACCAAAGCAGGAATTGGCTAGTTATCCTTAATCGTTATAAGGAATCCAATTGTTTGGACAGTAAGGAGCACAAAAACAGAGAAATTAAGGCGTGTCGATTGAAAAAAAACTTTACATATGATCTATCTGAATCTAAAGTTTCAATTTCACCAAGTCTGGATTTTTCTATTTTTTTTTATAGATATTGGACTTAAAATAGAAAATAGAAACTGGGAAAGTTTTTTTCTAAAGGGTTGAGTATGCGAGAAATCTATTATTTCAATTTGTTACTTCTTGTTATTATTGAATTGAATTGTGTAGATTTACATACCTATAAAAGACCCCAAAACAAAAAGCGTTTTGTTTTCTACTTCTCCCTTATACGCCTACTTTAGCTCAAATCCATGTTCAGAATAAACCTCAGTTTAGTTATGTTATAGAAATTCGTGATAGAAACAGAGGATTCGTGAGTTTTTCCCCTCCTGCTGAGAAATTTTCTCACAGTTCTCAAAAGACTTCAATGGGTACACGCAAGAAATAGGCCAATTTCGCAGCTTTTTGTTCAATTTCCCACGCAGTCAAATTCTCATCAGTACGAGTCAATGGAAGGGCTCCCTGTCCTCGGATATCCATATAAAGGACACGACGAGCATAAAGACCCTCTTTAATTTCTATTCGGACGGACTGAATATCTTTTATAAGGAATCGGAGAAAGATACGCCGATTTTTCCCGGGAAATCCCCAACGAAAGATACACACGATTCCTTCTTTTCGATCGAATCGATCATAACCACTACCTACATTCCAAGAAATTGCGCACCACAAATAGGAGCTAATAAAAAGACCCGCGATCCCATAGAAAGACATCACAATCCCTTGTGGAAAAAAAACAATTTGCTGAAACGGAAATAAAGATATCCAAGTTCTACCAAGATAACTGGAAGTTCCAACCAACAAGAATCCTAATGAACCTAAAAAAAGGATAACAGTCCAGCAGAAATTACTTGTTTTTCGAGATCCCGTTATAGGTTCTATCCATATATGTTCTGATCGACAACTCATACTTGATCCGGTTTCAGTTTCTTGGAATTGAGAGAATACCCCAAATGAATTTTACTTTAGTCTTTCTGTTTCCGAAGTAACTCTCATCAACTAGCACGAGTTTGATAGGAACTTTTAAGAGTAATTCATTAAATTGATTAGATCTAAACTAATAACATATCCTTACTAATAACATATCCTTCGTACGACCCCACTAAAGATATCCACATACTCCATTTACTCATATATCATGGTTCTGCAGATATAAGAGTTTTTCGACGAAAGCTACTTATACCATCTTTCACTAATACCGGCGTTATTATAGAAGTCTAAAACCAAACGAATGAGATTTTATCTCATCGGTTCTAAACAATCTTGTTTTTTTGAACATAAAGAAATAAAGACGCCATTGTGATTGCCGGAAATACTAGGCCTACTAAAGGTACCAAAACAGAGGGAAAGTTAAGAATTGTCATAGAATGTGTACCTCAATTTACTATATTGTACCTCTTATTATTATTTAATCGATATTCTATTATACGAAAATATCGATTAAATAATAAATAGAGTTCTGCAAGTCCGTGTTCTTAATCGGACTCTGAATTTTCCTCTTTTTCGAGTTGTCGTAAACGTTCGAGAGCACCCGTCCAATATCCAAGCTTCGCAGTATATTCGAACTCGTCCGTGTTTTCTTGGTGGAAAGCCTCGATCGATCGGCAGGCAACGGCAATTTTTGCCGTTTGCCAAGCCATCGGAGTTTTTGAAATTCTTTGTAAATTTCGATCGATTAAGTTGATGCCTTCTACTTGGGCAAGGTCGAAGACGTCTTCAAAACCCGACAGCCGAACAGCTTCGTCACACCTCTTCACAAGATACATAAGGGCCATTTTATCAAACAAATTCCGTGTTTGAAGACCTCTCATCAAAAGATGCATAAATGCACGTGAAATTGTGTCAAACACGGAATTTGTTTTAAGACCCCTGTTCACAAGATAGGCACGTGCAAGTCTGTCAAACAAGGAATTTGTTTCAAGACCCCCGTTTAACACATACGTAAGTGCCAGCCTGTCAAACAAGGAATTTGTTTTCAACCC